CATATATTTTTTGATCTCTATCATTCTAATTAATATATAATAGAAATAGAAATATAATAGAAATAGAAGATTTCTATTTGCATATGCATATATAGAGCTATGTAAGTATGTATACGTACGTATTAGGTATATAAGGTTATCCTTTCTGTCATTTCAATAGAAGGATTTTAGCTACTAACGTAACGTATCCAATTTCATTCGTTAGAACAGCTTCCATTGAGTCTCTGCACCTATCCCTTTTATTCTCATTTTCCATCTTTTCTCTCAAAACAAAGATTTGGCTCAGGATTGCCCATTTTTAGTTCCAGGGTTTCTCTGAATTTGGAAGTTACCACTTAGCAGGTTTCCATACCAAGGCTCAATCCAATCAAGTCCGTAGCGTCTACCAATTTCGCCATATCCCCCTTTCTTTTGAGACAAGGTTAATTTCATCCACCTCTTTAATTTATCTTGGCACTATTGAATTCATTAGGTAATGATTCCTATATCGAAAAAGTGTATGCTGCTATTTTCTTTTTTTGCCACCCCCTGTTCTATATTCTATCATTTCATCTCTATTGGATGAACCCTATTTGTTTCAATACGAAATTGATTCTATCATTGATGTATCCGCAATTCAATATGGATAGATATATCCCACATATATATGTGCCTTTCCTCCTCCTTAATTTTTACAGTGCAGTTTGAAATAGTGGAACGGTCGATATTTATTCTTTTTTTTTTTCATTTCAAATCCTAATTTCATTGATATATTGATATTTTAGATTCACATATATATGAATATGAAATTTAATTTCTATTTAGATATCTAATTTATCTATATCTAAATAGTTTTCTTTTCTATTTTCTAAATAGAATCTAAAATATATAACTAATAAATATAATAAATTTAAATAATCAATAAATTAAAAAAAGAAGAAGAATCACTAGGTAATAGCCAAGATCCGATAGTTTCCTGTATTCCTATACACTATTGCTCTTATATCCGCCCGCTTAGCTCAGAGGTTAGAGCATCGCATTTGTAATGCGATGGTCATCGGTTCGATTCCGATAGCCGGCTCTTTTTCTTTAATCAATTTTTTTCTTTCCATAATTGAAAATCTCTACTCTCGCTTTCTTTAAATGTTGGGTCACTGATCTATTATGTCATGGTAACTTGCAGCTATAGCTATGAATAAAAAATTTGACTAGAACAATGAGATCTCTACAGAAGAAATTGGAAAATGTAACCTTCGCTTTAATTTCCTATATATACAAAAAATCCGAATATTGATAAAATTTCTTTTATTCTGTTTTGTAGGACTTTAGTAAATTGAGTTTTGCTTTGCTGATCCTTTAGTTCAGTCTGAATTTATATTTTTTTTTTTCAAATAAAAATGAATCAAAAAGGAGCCTTTATATGTCTCGTTACCGAGGACCTCGTTTCAAAAAAATACGCCGGCTGGGAGCTTTACCGGGACTAACTAGTAAAAGACCCAAATCCAGAAGTGATCTTCAAACCCAATTGCGCTCTGGAAAAAAATCACAATATCGTATTCGTTTAGAAGAGAAACAGAAATTGCGTTTTCATTATGGTCTGACAGAGCGACAATTACTTAAATATGTGCATATTGCTGGAAAAGCCAAAGGGTCAACAGGCCAGGTTTTACTACAACTACTTGAGATGCGTTTGGATAACATCCTTTTTCGATTAGGTATGGCTTCGACCATTCCTGGAGCCAGACAATTAGTTAACCATAGACACATTTTAGTTAATGGTCGTATAGTGGATATACCAAGTTATCGTTGCAAACCCCGAGATATTATTACTACGAAGGATAAAGAAAGATCGAAAGCTCTGATTCAAAATCATCTTGTTTCATCCCCCCACGGGGAATTTCCAAACCATTTGACTATTGACCCCTTACAATATAAAGGATTTGTCAATCAAATAATAGATAGTAAATGGATTGGTCTTAAAATAAATGAGTTGTTGGTCGTAGAATATTATTCCCGTCAGACTTGATTCTAATGAAAATAAAAAAGCAAGGTTCATACCAATTTTGACTCCTTTCGCTGAAGTAAATAGAGCACCTCGTGCCCTGTCTCATTCATGTATCGAAAAAGGATCGACAATAGGATTCTTTTTCTTTTTTTTTTTCAATATAAATACGATATTCCTATTTGTATTTTACCTATCAAAGGGATTAATTAGGGATAGAGAATGTCTATGAAATAAGGGTCTTATCATTAGAATAATGATATCAATTCTTATTTTATTTAATACATTGTAGTCGGTAACGTTGATGAATGAAAAGAAACGGAGAGAGAGGGATTCGAACCCTCGGTAAACAAAAGTCTACATAGCAGTTCCAATGCTACGCCTTGAACCGCTCGGCCATCTCTCCTACAGAATGTTATTCTTGACCAAAAACCGAATGAATAGCGAGTCCTTCATCTTAATTGTAGTACATGTATGACCGCCCGATGGTTCCATAAGAAGAAATTGCTTTTCCAATTTCATATTTATCAACAACAACTTCTTTCATCAGCTAACCCATGGAATTCATGAATTGTCCGACGAATCTTTCTATTTCAACTGTATGGTGTGGCACATACAAGTTATGCAAACAAAAAGGATGGTTACTTTATTTGAATATTTGAATTTAATTTTATCATGGAATGATTATTCCATTCTTTTCCTTTTTGGATCATAACCAAATCAAAACTTCTCGAGTTATCAAAATCCATAGGAAACTTGGTTATTCAACTTAGATGAAATAGTAATAGTCATTGGTATACTACGAAATTGGAATGAAATCTAATCTGATTCAACTATTTCATTTCATCTTTGTCCAAAAGGGGGACACCACATTTTTTCCAATTAGTCTGTTTTTATGTTATTTTGTACTGTACAATTCCCTTTTTTGTGGGATCGTTTTCCCCGAAGGGGGATGAGAAGAATTATAGAATGAATTGCTAATTATGCCTAGATCTCGAATAAATGGAAATTTTATTGATAAGACCTCTTCAATTGTAGCCAATATTTTATTACGAATAATTCCGACAACTTCAGGAGAAAAAAAGGCATTTACCTATTACAGAGATGGTGCGATTTGATTTTTTCTTGTTTTTTTTTTACCCCTCAGTTTTACGAGAAAAAGAACGTAGTTAGGAATAGAAAAAAACAAATTAGTGAAAGAAACCTACGCTTGGTGAAGGTGAAGTTTAAAGATAGAGCAATTCCTTCTGTCGTGTATCCTCGATTGATGCAGCCTTAGATGCTTCAATTATAAATTTTAGTATTGAGCGAAAGGTTACATCTATAGGTTCTGTATTGGAGGTCATTACTACTTCATTTAGTACCAATAGATGGCATCGGGGGAAAAGCACTACACCTAGGAATCAACAACACAAAAACTTTGTTATAAATAACCCTTTTCCTTATCGGTATCGGGACTAAAAAGAATGGTTAGGAAAACAAAGATCCATCTCATTCGTACTTTTGGTACCTGTATAACCATCAAAGACCGTTGAAGTGACTAATTCCTGTAAATTGTAAGCGTTAAGTACAAAGAAATCTTTGGAGTTACCATTTCTATATAGCACTAATATGATTGGTGTTAAGAAAAAACCTCTTGTGGGAAGGCTGGCTAGAAATTTCTTGTAAAAATACCAGCTCCTGTCAGTTCATAATGAGAATAGTAAAATTTTGATTACATGAATTATTCCTCTTATTACTATGCGCATAAGGGAGGAGCCGTATGAGATGAAAATCTCACGTACGGTTCTGGAACGGAGATTTTTTTACTAGAATGAACGACCGTAACGGATGTCGGCTCAATCCGAAGGAAATTATGCAGAAGCTTTACAGAATTATTATGAAGCTACGCGACCAGAAATTGATCCCTATGATCGAAGTTATATACTCTATAACATAGGTCTTATACACACAAGTAACGGAGAGCATACAAAAGCTTTGGAATATTATTTCCGAGCACTAGAACGAAATCCATTTTTACCACAAGCTTTTAATAATATGGCCGTGATCTGTCATTACGTGCGACTATCTTCACTATAGAAAGAAAAAAAGATTTAATCGTCTAGTAAATACTAGAAAAAAGATAGGCTTTCTACATATGAATCGTCCAAAGTAACGGTTTTTATCAGCTGTAGCAAGGAAAAATACTTCGCGAGAACCAAAAAAATCGGAAGAAATGGGTATGGCCTATATACTATACTCTATGGATAAATAGTCTAATTGATAGAGAAAGCACCGTAAAGATCCATTAGTAAGTTATTATTTGGTAAATACAGTTCAGAACTGCTTACTTATGTCTACTTATGTCATGATATGGGAGAGAAATCAACTTATGTAATAGAGTCGATCTACTAAAGTATTGAGCAGCGGTGTAGCATCAGATCCCAAAGATAGTAAGTTCTTTTTTCTTAACGGAGGAAAGTCTTTTTCAAAGATTCTATATAAATAGAAATATCATATACCATATATGAAATATAAAATATGAAACCAAGATAGTTACCTTTCAGAAAATTCTAACGATATCAGGGGATATCTATGCTTCATTCTTCTGAAGGTGGGAGAAAAGAGAAAACTAATCATTGATCCAAATTAGAATTGGAAACTTATGCAATAAACATTTTCTGGTTAACCCAAGAGAAAATAGAATAGATTGATGAGAAATTGAATTCAGTTAGTATAGGATAGATTAAGAGAAGATGGGACGCAAAAATAATTGATTGCTGAGCCGTATGAGGTAGGAAACTCTCAAGTACGGTTCTAAGGGAGGGAATTTACTAACCTATTCCGACCGGGGAGAACAGGCCATTCTACAAGGCGATTCAGAAATTGCGGAGGCTTGGTTCGATCAAGCTGCTGAGTATTGGAAACAAGCTATAGCGCTTACTCCAGGGAATTATATTGAAGCACATAATTGGTTAAAAATAACGAGGCGTTTTGAATAAGACCATTCTATTTTTTTTGATCCAGCAATCAAATTAAA